TTCATTTATCAACCGATTTTTTTCTTCCATTTGAACTCATTTCAATAATTCTGTTAGTCGCTTTAATAGGTGCTATTGCTATAGCTCGTCAATGATCAATAATTGACTAATAAATCTTTAAAACGAGTAATTAAAATGGAATCAACGGAAAAGGAATGTTATAATCTTTTCATTTGAATTCCTGTCTAATTTAGTTTTCAAGCGATGTATTACCAATCTATTCTCTTGTTTTTTCATAGTTGTTAGAATCAAATCGATTGAATTATTGTTCAGATTGAGATGAATCAAGATTGATAAGGAGTTGGTTAATGATGCTCGAACATATACTTGTTTTGAGTGCCTATTTATTTTCTATTGGTATCTATGGATTGATTACAAGTCGAAATATGGTTAGAGCTCTTATGTGTCTTGAACTTATATTAAATTCAGTTAATATGAATTTTGTAACCTTTTCGGATATTTTTGATAATCGTCAATTAAAAGGAGACATTTTCTCCATTTTTGTTATAGCTATTGCAGCCGCTGAAGCAGCTATCGGCCCGGCTATTGTTTCATCAATTTATCGTAACAGAAAATCAACTCGTATTAATCAATCAAATTTGTTGAATAAATAGTCTTCATCATAGAAATGGAAATTCAAATATTCCTAAATAGTAGGTTTGATACGGGTAAGGTTTGCTCGTGTTTGAAAAAACAGATGAAATCAAAGTATTTTGGCCCTCGCTCATAAACCAATTTGGAAGTAGATTTATTCTGATCACTCATCGATTCGTCTGGTATCTAAGTATAGGATTCATTTAGAAGTTAGTTTACTAGACCGAAAATTTATGACGTTCAAAAATGTATAAATCCAATGTCACATTCAGTAAAGATTTATGATACATGTATAGGATGTACTCAATGTGTCCGCGCTTGCCCCACCGATGTATTAGAAATGATACCCTGGGACGGATGTAAAGCTAAACAAATTGCTTCAGCTCCAAGGACCGAGGACTGTGTTGGTTGTAAGAGATGTGAATCTGCCTGTCCAACGGATTTCTTGAGCGTTCGAGTTTATTTATGGCATGAAACAACTCGTAGTATGGGGCTAGCTTATTAATAGGTTCGATAAAACTCTACTTGAATCCATTTTCTTTTTTTTTTTTACCGACAAAGCCCGTGCTCAAAATATTTTCATTTTATTTTGAGCACGGATTTTTCTGGCCCAAGTGTATCTTGTCTTTACCACGAATCATTTTCCTTTCTTAACAATAATTGTTGTTTTACCAATATTTGCAGGTTCTTTAATTTTATTTCTTCCGCATCGAGGAAATAGAGTAATACGATTATATACTATTTGTATATGTATATTAGAACTTCTTCTAACGACTTATGCATTCTGTTATCATTTCCAATCAGATGATCCATTAATCCAACTAGTGGAGGATTATAAATGGATCAATTTTTTTGATTTCCATTGGAGATTAGGGCTAGATGGACTTTCTATAGGACCCGTTTTATTAACGGGATTCATCACTACTTTAGCTACTTTAGCGGCTTGGCCAGTTACTCGAGATTCTCGATTATTTCATTTCCTGATGTTAGCAATGTACAGTGGGCAAATAGGGTTATTTTCTTCTCGGGACCTTTTACTTTTTTTCCTCATGTGGGAGTTAGAATTAATTCCCGTTTATCTACTTGTATCCATGTGGGGAGGAAAAAAACGTCTGTACTCAGCTACAAAATTTATTTTGTACACAGCAGGGGGCTCCGTTTTTCTTTTAATTGGAGTTCTGGGTATCGGTTTATATGGTTCTGCTGAACCAACATTAAATTTTGAAATTTTAGCCAATCAGTGCTATCCTGTGGCCTTGGAAATAATATTCTATATTGGATTTTTTATTGCTTTTGCTGTCAAATTGCCAATCATACCCCTACATACATGGTTACCAGATACCCATGGAGAAGCGCATTATAGTACTTGTATGCTTCTAGCCGGAATCTTATTAAAAATGGGAGCGTATGGATTAGTTCGGATCAATATGGAATTATTCCCACACGCTCATTCTATATTTTCTCCTTGGTTGATGATGGTAGGCGCAATGCAAATAATCTATGCAGCTTCAACATCTTTCGGTCAACGGAATTTAAAAAAAAGAATAGCCTATTCCTCTGTATCTCATATGGGTTTCATAATTATAGGAATTGGTTCTATCACCGATATGGGGCTCAACGGAGCTCTTTTACAAATTATCTCTCATGGATTTATTGGTGCTGCCCTTTTTTTCTTAGCGGGAACGACTTATGATCGAATACGTCTTGTTTATCTTGACGAAATGGGTGGAATAGCTATTCCAATGCCAAAAATATTCACGATGTTCAGTAGCTTTTCAATGGCCTCCCTTGCATTACCGGGTATGAGTGGTTTTGTTGCCGAATTACTAATCTTTTTTGGACTAATTGCTAGTCCAAAATATCTTTTAATGACAAAACTCCTAATTATTTTTGTAATGGCAATTGGAATGATATTAACTCCTATTTATTTATTATCTATGTTACGGCAGATGTTCTATGGATATAAGATATTTCATACCCCAAACTCTTATTTTTTGGATTCTGGACCACGAGAGTTATTTCTTTCGATATCCATTTTTTTACCCGTACTAGGTATTGGTATATATCCTGATTTCGTTCTTTCACTATCAGTTGAAAAGGTTGAAGTTATTCTATCTAATTCTTTTTATAGATAGTTTTCATGAATAAAAAAATCTTATCATTTTGAAAATGTTCGTTGTATAATGACAAAAAGAAGGCTTTTCTTCTTATCTTACGTTAGAAATTGGAACTGGCGAGAACCCGGTGAATCAAATATTCTAGTGATTCACCGGATTTTCACGAGTTAACACAAAGTTTTTTATCTGATATGTGTTGTACGCTTTTCTATTCCTATTGGTAAGAACCCCTCTTCTTGGATTCAATTAGATGTTAATGGAAATGAACCATAACTATGTAGTCCTATTCCTAATAGATTGACCCCAAAATAACATATCCAAATTATAAGAAATCCAATAGACGCCACAATTGCTGAATTTATACCCTTCCATTTTCTATTTGTTCGAGTATGTAAATAAATCGCGAATACCATCCAAGTAATAAAAGCCCAAGTTTCTTTTGGGTCCCAACTCCAATAGGATCCCCATGCTTCGTTAGCCCAGACTGCTCCAGAAAGAATTCCTACGGTTAAAAAGACAAATCCTAGACTAATAACCCGATAACTCCAATAATCCAATTGTTGAATCAATTGCGACCTGTAATAATTCTTTGGAGAAAAAAAAGAAGTATTTTGTAAAACATTACTTCGTTCATTCATGTATTCAATTTCACCAAAGAAAAATGACTCATTAAAATTTAATAAATGATTACGCATACAAAAAAACTTTCTTTTTTTTCTAACTGTAATGACTAGAAGTGATACTGATAATAATGATCCACCTAAAAGGGCTGCATAGCCTAATATCATCATACTTACGTGCATTATTAACCACTCAGATTGAAGAGCGGGTACTAATATTGTAGATTCGTGTATTTCAGTTAAAAGACCTGACGTAGCAAAGCCCTGGGTAAAAATAGCACTTGGCCCAATTATTGTGCTTAGAATATTTTGATTTTTTTTGAAATATGGAATTATATGAATAAGAGAAAAACTCCATGAAAGGAATATTAATGATTCGTATAAATCGCTTAGTGGAAAATGTCCTGAATAAATCCAACGAGTAACTAATAATCCTGTTATACAGAAAAAAGTAATTATCATGCCCTTTTCGGATGAATGATATAGTTTTACGATTTCATCAACTAAAAAGGTTATCAAATAAATTGTAATTATAATTGAAACGATCGAAAAAGAAATATGAGTTAATATATGCTCTAAGGTTGAAAATATCATAAAATTAAAATGAAAAAAGGACTCCCTTAATTATAAACTCGAAATCGGGAATTGAATTCATTATTCATTATAGGATCTATTTACTTTTTTTAGGAGATGACATGCCGCTACTCGGACTCGAACCGAGATGCTCTAGCACTGCTTCCTAAGAGCAGCGTGTCTACCGATTTCACCATAGCGGCTTGTCTTGAACTCATAATAACCTATGAATAAACAATCGTCTAGATTTAAGATGCAATATTTTTTAGGAACGATTCAAATTGCTGAATAAAAATTCCTTCAAATAGGTATTTGAAGGTTCATTATTTTAGTTTAAGGCTTTAGTTTTCTTGTGTATTTTATACTCACAACTCTTGATAGTCCGACTTTAACTTAAGGGGCAGAACTCCCCACAAAAACATTTTTTTTTAATGAACTCTTTTTTTCTTTCCAAAATCGCAACCAAAAAAATTAATTTGACCACGTAACAAAAAAAAGAACTCATTTTGGCTCATTCAAAATTGACACTTAAATATATTTTCACTAAGTGGTTTTGAGTGGATTTATGATCAGATATATATGAGTCCGTATAGGAATTCATAGAAAATCGAAAAGTAAAAGTAAGAAAGTTGCACAAAAAGGTTTCGAATTTTAATCAATTAGTTTCAGTGATTTTAGTAACGAAAGATTTTCGTTACGCCTTTCTAAGTGTATCTATCTAAGTGTATCTATAGAAAAAACCTTACAGTATTGTAACAAATGGGTTGATGGGGACTCCCCGCCTTGCAAATGAGAAAATATACTAAAAAGTAGACTTCGTATCTTGTATTTTTTTGTCAACAAAAACAGTCTTCTTTTTTTTTTTTTAATTCTATAAGGTAAACAGAAGAATTCTTATTCTACATATTCTAAGAGGGGAACGAATTCCATTCCCTGTTGAATTATTCAATAGGAAATGGAAATAGGGAATTTGATTTTCGAAACGAATTGAGTCAATTTTTGAGCCCGGCCAGTTTAGATTATTCTAACGTGTTATGTTTTATTTCTTATTTTATTTGTTTGTCCTACAAAGAAACTTTTTGAATTCCCGGTAGAA